GTGGCAGATAAGGGTATATATCCTTCTGCACGGTCCAATCAATAGTTCAAGTCACACACTCCCATAATCCATTTTTTCGTCGTAGAATTCCCCTCAACTATAGAGTATAATATTCGTTATTTGACACGAATAGTGAAGGGAAATATCCAAAGATATGTCGTATTCTTTTCAAGAATCCATATTTCTAGCAATGAAATACTATTCTTACTCCTCAAGCGAGAAATAGAAATATTTAATTACAAATTGGATGGTATAGATTCTCTATAAAGGGCCCGAAATACCTTGCTTACGTATCATTAGAAAATGCATTAACATGAATACGGCAGTAAGAAGAGGTAATACAAAAGTGTGTAAACTATAAAAACGAGTCAAAGTGGATTGTCCCACACTAGCACTTCCCCGTAATAACTCTACTAAAGGAGATCCTATTACAGGAATAGCTTCCGGTACACCTGTTACAATTTTGACTGCCCAATAACCAATTTGGTCCCAAGGTAAGGAATAACCAGTTACTCCAAAAGATGCGGTCAATACAGCCAGAACCACACCGGTAACCCAAGTTAATTCGCGAGGTTTTTTAAAACCCCCTGTGAGATACACACGAAATACATGGAGGATCATCATTAGGACCATCATACTTGCGGACCACCGATGAACTGATCGGATTAACCAACCAAAATTCACTTCAGTCATTATATATTGAACAGAAGCAAAAGCCTCAGTAACGGTTGGACGGTAGTAAAAAGTCATAGCAAACCCTGTAGCTACTTGTACTAAAAAACAAGTAAGTGTAATTCCTCCTAGACAATAAAATATATTGACATGAGGGGGAACATATTTACTGGTTATATCATCTGCAATCGCCTGAATCTCGAGACGTTCTTCAAACCAATCATAGACTTTATTGAGATAGGTAAACGAATAGTACTCCCCCTCAGAGAACCGTATCTGAAAATTTCATCTCGTACAGCTCAAACAAAAAACCAAAGTATTGTTTTACTTGGAAGGGCAATGGATTTGAAACTTTGTAACCAACCCCCCCTTTTTTCACGTCTATGAGGAGACGAGTTATTATTTGTGGTTATAATGCTAAAATATCAAGTCGGCTCATTGATCGTTACTGGCCTGTTGAATCTTCTATTTTCCTATTCACCGCTTCTTTTCTGTGATTTGTGATTTTCGTTGTGTCTACTCTAGGTTTACTCTTCTTTTTTTGATAGGAATTCTCTTGTTAAGAACCTATTAATCGATTGAAACCTCAGATTCATACTAGAACCACGATGATTAACAAAATAAGCCCAAAGATTCTATGAGTAAGAACCATTAGATGATCATTTATTCAACGAATAGATATAATAACTCAAAAAAAAAAATAAAGAAAGTTTGATCCTTTGATCAAAATCATGAATCAATAAGGGAAATTTGTTGAAAAAGAAGAAAAAACCCTTTTGATTTAGAACTTATACCATCCTTTGGCAAATTTTTTTTATAGCCCGGTCGCGGGGTGGTCTGAATAGTAAGTAGGAATCATAGTTATTGATTGGGATTTATTTCATATATTCCGTGCTCCAGATACTAGAATAAATATCTGACGATGAAAAACCATCTCTATAAAGATGACAGACTCCTTCTCTGTACTATCAATAGGATCAATTAGAACAAGTCACACACTCATATTCCGGAAATACAGAAAAAAAGAAATTCCACGATCGAACTACCAATAAAGGGATAATGGGATAAAAATACGAAACCAAAATACTTTACTTTGTATTCGTATTAAAAATCTAAGAATTGACCTTTATCTAATTCATTGAGATTTCATCCAGTAAAACGGAAGAATTATAAATTTCTAAAATAATAGAAAGGAATACTGCAAATAGAGCCATTGCAACACCCATCAATGGAGTGGTTCCCCATCCAGGAGCTACTTTACCATATTCTGAATTCAATGGTTTTAATAAACTACCTACAGCAGTTTGTCTTGGTCCCGATTTAGAAACGCCCTCAACGCTTTGTGTAGCCATAAATCCTCTTTTATTCATTGAGATCTGTTGACTTTGTATACCATTCCGTTGTAAATAAACGATCTTATCATAGATCCATAGAGCCGTGGTAGTCTTTGAAGTTATATAATAATGGAAACAGCAACCCTAGTCGCCATCTCTATATCTGGTTTACTTGTAAGTTTTACTGGGTATGCCTTATATACTGCTTTTGGGCAACCCTCTCAACAATTAAGAGATCCATTTGAAGAACACGGGGACTAGTTGAAGTAATGAGCCCCCCAACATAACATTGAACGTTGGGGGGCTCATTACTTCAATTAATAGGATGAAAAATCATTTCATCTTTTTAGTAGGAACTTTCGGCGGTTCTCGAAAAAAGATAGCGAAAAAAATGATCCCTAGAGTCGAGACTAAGAGGAATGTATAAACCAATGCTTCCATAAATTTGATCATGCTTTACAATTATAGCTTCCATACCTGTTTGTTGTGGATTATCCCCTGGAGAAATAAATACGAACAAGAGTCAATGAAAAGATTAAAGAAAAGATGCCAATTTATATTTCCACATTAATCTATTCTATATCAACTCAAAAAAGATAAGAGAGAAATCGTGTATTAGACTACTTGTCTTCTTGTCGTTGGATCTCCAAGTTTTTGGAATGCTCCAAATTCCACTTGAGCATCCAAATCCGGGTCAATACCAGCAAAAACATCCCTAAACAAGGTTCTAGCACCATGCCAAATGTGTCCGAAGAAGAAGAGCAGAGCAAACGATGCATGCCCAAAAGTAAACCAACCCCTTGGACTGCTACGAAAAACACCATCTGATTTCAAAGTAGAACGATCTAATTCAAAAATTTCACCTAATTGAGCACGTCTCGCATATTTTTTCACAGTCGCAGGATCACTATAACTGACTCCATTAAGTTCGCCACCATAGAACTCAACAGTTACACTGACTTGTTCGACACTATACTTCGATTCTGCCCTTCTAAACGGAACATCGGCCCTAACAATTCCGTCTCCGTCTACCAAAACAACCGGAAATGTTTCAAAAAAAGTAGGCATACGGCGTACAAAAAGTTCACGCCCTTCTTTATCTCTAAAAATAGGATGCCCTAACCAACCAACAGCTATTCCATCCCCGTTGTCCATTGATCCTGCTCTGAACAACCCCCCTTTTGCCGGATTATTCCCGATGTAATCATAAAAAGCTAATTTTTCGGGAATTTTAGACCAAGCTTCTGATAAACTTTGATTTTGAGCTAATCCCGCGCCAACTCTTCGATATATTTCTTGCTGGAAATATCCCTGATCCCATTGATACCGGGTGGGACCAAATAATTCGCTAGGGGTAGTTGCTGAACCATACCACATAGTTCCCGCAACAACAAAAGCGGCAAAAAAGACAGCAGCGATACTACTGGAAAGCACGGTTTCAATATTTCCCATACGTAATCCTTTATACAGACGTTGGGGTGGACGAACACTAAGATGAAATAGGCCTGCTAATATGCCTAAAGTGCCCGCTGCAATATGATGAGAAGCTATTCCTCCCGGAATAAAAGGATCAAAACCTTCTACCCCCCACGCTGGATTTACAGGTTGTACCCTTCCGGTTAGTCCATAAGGATCGGACACCCATATTCCAGGACCGTACAATCCTGTTACATGAAATGCGCCAAAACCAAAACAAGCCAACCCTGAAAGAAATAAATGAATTCCAAAAATCTTGGGCAAATCCAAAGAGGGTTTTCCTGTACGTTCATCACAAAATATTTCTAAATCCCAATACACCCAATGCCAGATAGCCGCTAAGAAGCACAACCCAGAAAACACAATATGTGCACCGGCCACACCTTCGTAACTCCAAATACCCGGATTCGTTATAGTTCCCCCTGTAATACTCCAACCGCCCCATGAATTGGTTATTCCTAAACGAGTCATAAACGGTATAACGAACATACCTTGTCTCCACATTGGATCAAGAACGGGATCAGAGGGATCAAAAACTGCTAATTCATATAGAGCCATCGAACCAGCCCAACCAGCAACTAAGGCTGTATGCATTATATGGACAGAAAGCAAACGACCGGGATCATTCAATACGACGGTATGAACACGATACCAAGGTAAACCCATGGAAATACCTCTTTATCAATGAAAAATAGACACTATGTAACTTTATTGCATTAACAAAAACTATGCTATGAACCTCCCCTTTTTGGAATTATCTTCAAGAAAGGAGTAATCTTTATTCTATTCTTTTTTTTAGTAAAAACGGAACAATTTGGTTCCTAGTAAGAAAGAGAAGCAGATCTATTCTATACCCGATAAGGAACAATACGCAATGGGGTTAATCCCATTTTCGATCAACAAATGCATCTATATTTAGGAATCATTCAAAAGAACTATTCGGAATCCTAAACATTTTGATCGATTTATGACTCAAATATGATAAAAGACAATATTATTAAGCCAATAAAATAAACGCATTGTTACGCTTCCATATCAAAGTCCAATATAGTACTTAATTCTTTTTTCTTTCATTTTATGCCTATTGGTGTTCCCAAAGTACCTTTTCGAAGTCCTGGAGAGGAAAAAGCCTCTTGGGTTGACTTATAGTGCGACTTGTCAGATATATTGGGTCATATGGGATTTCCCCCGTTCTCTCCCCCGATTGAGATATCCTATCTTTCGGCCAAAAAAGATTGAATTACTAATAATTTGGAACGTGAAATGCAATTAGATTTGAGGGATATTCAAATTCATATTAGCAATTAGAATAATTTATGGTTGAATTTTTTGGAACACTAAAATGAAGTTTTCATAAGTAAAGTATTTAGGCTCCCCTTAGAAAAAAAAAACATTTTGAATTGATTTTTTATTTATTACTACGTATACCCATAGATAATAAAAGATTATTATTGAATAATATTCAATATATTTGAGAGTAATAGTAATCTCAAACTTTTCACTTTAAACGAATCCCGCGAGGAAAGAAATAAATCCATGTTTAATATTTTGCATTGATAGAAGATATGAACTCAATTGAAAAAAAAAAAGACGTAATTTTATTGACATTTGTCCTATACGTGCAAATCAAAATTGGGCCGATTTTTACTCGGAGTAGAGCATAAACCTAAAAGAATTGAAAAGACCCTTTCAGGAACAAGAAGAGAACATCGTGATTAAAATGAAATCCCGAAGAAGCAATGCATCAATGATAAGTTAATTCGATATATATGTTTAATCTTAATGTATTTTTTTTTTTTGAGAGGGAAGGGGCACAAAACGAACTCATTTCATTCTTGAAAAAATGAAGAAAATTCGTTTCATTAATATACGAAATTTTCGAATTTCTTAGAATTAAGAAACCGCTCTCAAAACTAAACAATATATAAATAGTTTAATTTTAAAAAGAAAGAGGGCTGGAATCTACACATTGAGTCGTTTTTTCTCAATTTTTGTTGAACCGTATGCATCAAAAGGTGCATGTACGGCTCTTACGGGATACAAATTTGATCCTAATCAACCGACTTTATCGAGAAAGATTACTTTTTTTAGGCCAAGAGGTTAATAGCGAGATCTCGAATCAACTGATTGGTCTTATGGTTTATTTGAGTATAGAGAATGATAACAAGGATTTGTATTTGTTTATAAACTCTCCTGGCGGAGGGGTAATCTCGGGGGTCGCTATTTATGATACTATGCAATTTGTTCAACCTGATGTGCATACAATATGCATGGGATTAGCGGCTTCAATGGGATCCTTTATACTCGTCGGTGGAGAGATTACCAAACGTCTAGCATTCCCTCACGCTTGGCGCCAATGAATTTTTTACGAACAAAAGACTATGCATGAAATTAGGAAAATTAAGTAATAATAGCATGGCACATCGAATTCGATATACGAATTTTTTTTTTTCAAAACATTCAATTATATATTGAAAGAGTAGTATGAAATTAGTAGGAAGGGTCTTCCCTATTTTATCTTCGCTATTGTCGGGACCCATTTTAGCGTCACAAACCTTTTTTTTTTATTTTCCCACCGAAGACTTTTTAAAAATTCCGATATTTATATTTATTGATATACTTATGAATATACTTTTAAAAGAGTAAAAATAAAATAAATCAAAACTTTGGGATTGCAGAATCACAGAGGAGATAAATATATAAAGCAACGGAGCCATCATAGTATTTTTTTAACTACTCTGAAATCGGAAAGGAAGGATGGTAATTGGATCGTTTGACGATGTCAATCCGATAAACCTTATAATTTCTATATTATAATTTCTATATATTTTCTATCTTTTTAATTGATGATTCTTTGATGGAAGGTCAAACTGAATTCCATTCTACAGCCGTATGCAATGCCTAAAGGATGCCCGTACGGTTGTTCTATACTTTCTTTTTTTCTTTATCTCTCATAATCGAGATAGAAGAACCTTTTGTTCCATCATTAGGGTAATGATACATCAACCTGCGAGTTCTTTTTATGAGGCACAAACAGGAGAATTTATCCTAGAAGCAGAAGAACTACTCAAATTGCGAGAAACCATTACAAGGGTTTATGTACAAAGAACGGACAAACCCTTATGGGTTGTATCCGAAGATATGGAAAGGGATGTTTTTATGTCAGCAACGGAAGCCCAAGCTCATGGAATTGTTGATTTTGTAGCAGTTGAATAAAAAATAAAAATAGCATCAAAATTGCAGTCGGGGGAATAAGTTTAAATAAATTGACAATTTTGATTTCTTTATTTAGTTATTACCGGATTCAATAATATCTTATTCATCCATTCCACGGGAATGTAATTCATAATTAGCCGGTTAGGATCAATCTAAACCAACCCATTCATTATGGATCCGATTCAACATGCCAACTATTAAACAACTTATTAGAAACACAAGACAGCCAATCCGAAATGTCACGAAATCCCCCGCTCTTGGGGGATGCCCTCAGCGACGAGGAACATGTACTAGGGTGTATGCGCGACTCGTTCAGATCATTTCTAATAGAAAGAAGGAACCCCCTTTTCCAGTATCAAAGATCAGTACTATTTTTTAATTTAAATTAAAATAGAAGAATAAGGGGAAATCGAAGAAAGAAGTACGTACGTTCACTATATCAAACGAAAAAAGATCTATTGGATTCTTCCATTAGATATGAAATTTATGGTTTGCATTGGTGCAAATTGAATTCACTCCATTTTCAAAATTGAAGATGATAAAAAAATTCCTCATTGGTAACGAGTGTTTATCCATTAAGCGAGCAATTATTATTTTGAAAACCCAAATTGACTATGAAAAACGGACTAAGAGGGTCAGCTACTCCAGCAAATCCTCATAATTAAATATCGTTACTGTATAAGTAGATCTCATTGTGAAAGACTTTTTACTAGATCATGGGTAGAGTAAAAGAATGTGAACTGTACAAATTAGCAATAATATTCATTAAATGAAGTCGAAGTAAGGGACTCCGGTGTATAGAGAGGACCTCGCCGTTTAGAAAGAACCATAGAAACGATGGAACCCACGATTTCCCTTTTATATATTATAGGCATTCAACTCAAAATAATAAATTGTATCAATACTAGGTATCAAAAAACGAAAACAGAAAAAATATTCTATTAAAATAAATTCAAATAAATAGAAATGAATAAATAGAAATGAATAGCAATCAAAAAATCGTGGGCGGGAAGGTTAGAGTAGCAAAAGCCATTGGAATTCTTATTTTATACATTGGAAGAATGCGTGTTGTTATTACTAAACTAGTAAATTGGAAAAGAATAACTGAAAGAAAGGAAATCCATTAGTTATTCATTAAGGTTTCATTTATTCAATGACCAGAATTACACGAGGATATATAGCTCGTAGACGTCGAACAAAAATTCGTTTATTTGCGTCAAGCTTTCGTGGAGCTCATTCGAGACTTACTCGAACAATTATACAACAGAAAACCAGAGCTTTGGTTTCGTCTCATCGAGATAGAGATAAGCGGAAGAGGGATTTTCGTCGTTTGTGGATCGCTCGGATAAATGCAGTAATTTGTAGGAATTGTTTATACTATAGTTATAGTAGTTTTATACACAATTTGGACAAGAACCGGTTGCTTTTTAATCGTAAAATAGTTGCACAAATAGCTATATTAAATAGGAATTGTCTTTATATGATTTCTAATTCGATCAAAAAGAAATAAATTCTTCAATTTTAAGGAAAAATTGGAATTGTAAGTTCGACTATTGAAAATGCCATTTTCTGGAGAATTAACTCCGGGAAAGTAGAATCAAAATTAGTATGATTATGATAAAGATAAAGTCGCTCAAAATGAAATGAACAACCAAACACGTCCAATAAATATCCAATACAAAAAGATTGCTTCTTCGCCGATTCTTGTTTTTTTTTTTACGATAAGTAGGAGAAATCCAATCTAATCTTGATTGGATTCTCGAATTCTTCAAATAAAACATCAAACTCTATTTCAGTTGTTGAATTTGGATTCAAATTGAAGAGGAAAGGAAGCCTACTTTTTTTATTTATTCCGGATTCTAAGACCATTAGCTCTGGCAGTCGATTCGCTTCTTTCAAATTGTTTATCATTATTAAGAAAAGGTAATAAAGATAAAATACGAGCTTGTTTTATAGCAATAGTAATTAATCGTTGTTGTTTTAAGGTCAATCTATTCACCCGTCTGGATAATATTTTTCCTTGTTCACTAATAAATCGACTAATTAAACTCATGTTTCTATAATCAATTCGATCCCCCGATTGGATCGGGGGCAAACGCCTCCGAAAAGATCGTTTTGATTTCCGAAAGAGTCGCTTGGATTTTTCCATACTTTGTTTATTCCTTATCTCGAAAATTTATTCCTTATCTCGAAAATACTATTTCAATCCGATCCAAAATAATTTGGAATTAAAAAAAAGATTGTTTTTTTTTTATTTTGAGTTAATTTAATTCTGTTAACTAAACTATTCAAATCTAGAATAATAGGGTCTCTCGAATAGAGAATATGTCTTTTTTTTCCTGATATAAGAGTGATACACAAAAAAAAATAACTTGGAGTTGGTTTATTTCTTTATCTCCCCGTGACTCGTATGTTTGTAACAATAGGGACAGAATTTTCTCAATTCCAAGCGACTCGGCGTATTGTGTCGATTCTTTTGAGTAATATATCTGGAAATCCCTCTTGATTCCTTATTAAGTCCGTTTCGAAGACAATTGCTACATTCCAAAATAACTGTTACTCGGGCATCTTTTCCCTTGGCCATGACCCTCCTTTAGTTTGAGTTTTTGATTCAACCAACTCTTCTTATTTGCTATTCTTGAAGTGACTAGCAAAAAGAAATAAAAAAAGTTGCTAAGTTGAAATTATGAAAGATTTCGTTCCAATCACAATACAATATAATAGAGTAAGAAATATTAAATAGAATTTCGAATTCATTTTTCCAGTTTAAGTGGAAGAAGGAATTCAAACTCTATTGAATTTAGCTATATTGAATTCGATTCGAAGTATAGTATATAGTAGACTATTTCACTTTCCTATCTTGGATTCCAGTTTTTTCATAGACCCCTTTCTGTTCTCACTCTATTTTTTAGAAATAGAATTGAACACTGAGCTCAAATTTAGCCGAGGTTGAATTCATTTTTTCTATCTTTCCTCCTTTCTTTATTTTGTCTCTAAGTATCTAATTGAATTTTTGAGAATTCAAAAAAGAGGGGAAGGGATTAGTCATAGATTTTTTGATTATATCTCTAATCTTCTTCACCCCTTCCCATGTTACTAACTAAACTAGTATGAAAAAAAAGGAAATGTCAACGCATCCGGGAATAAACGATTGATCTCTATCAACAAACCCGCTAAAGACCCGAACCAGAGAGTACTTAGTACCGGTGCCACGGAAAGATAGGTTTTTAGATCTTGCATTTTTAATCCTCCTTCTTTATGTTTTAATGGTTTATTAAAATATCTAATGGTAATACATATCGGATATGGAAGTATTTGAGATTCCTTTGTATTTTACACGGGATTCCTAATTTCCACGATTGATTTAAGAGAATAAAAAAGAGATAAGATTCTACCTTTCTAAAAATAAAAAGGACCTTTCTTCCCCTCCCCCCAGTATTCCCTCGTTCTTTTTTACGATCAGTTTGTTTAATATTCCTATGTATATAAGTATCTTATTATAATAATAGAATATATGTTAGATTCTTTGAATAATATTATATTCATACGAGATTTTCTCATAGATATGAGTTAAAAGAAATAAGATAAATATCAAGAAAAATTGTCTATGTTCCTAGATTAATAGGAATGGACGGAATGGAAAATAAGGTTTTTGAAAACAAGACGGAGATTCTCTACAATGACAATGTAGACCAATTGAAAGAAAGGGATGTAGCGCAGCTTGGTAGCGCGTTTGTTTTGGGTACAAAATGTCACGGGTTCAAATCCTGTCATCCCTACCTGTTACTTCGCTTATGAGAAGTAACAAGGAATCAATTTGATTCGATTCAAATCACACAGACATTTTTTTTTTATGTTATTCTCTAAGATAGTCTAGGTATTCAAGATAAGATTAGATAAGATGATTAGAGTGGGGGACAAAAAGAATACTCTTCTTGGTTGTTAACTATTGTGATAAGAAGACTCTTTATAAGAAATAATAAAGCGCTCTTAGTTCAGTTCGGCAGAACGTGGGTCTCCAAAACCCGATGTCGTAGGTTCAAATCCTACAGAGCGTGATTCTGGGCTTGATTAATCTGAGAATTATATGCAAATTCAAATAATGGAGTAGAACAGTAATCTGAATTTGACCTCCTGTTAAGTTTTTTTTAAGAAAAGAGGAGGTCAAATTATCAAAAAAACTGTTAATTAATCAAAGGTCTAACTGATCACCACGTCTGTATTGTAAATATGCGGTTACAAATAATCCTGCTAAAGTAATAGGAATTAGACCTAAGACAATTCCAAATAGAAAAACTTCAATCATTTCGATTTTTTTCTTAAAATAGAAAGGAAAAAAGAGAGGTACTATCTATCACGAAATATTAATTCGTAGTGCCAGGGAATCTCAATGACCAATAATTGTAAATACATCCGGTAATGAACTATAGAATCTCGAAGTACCGGAGAAAGATTTCTTTTTCGTTTTATGAGTTGTGCTCAACTCAAGTAATTTCAAATCAATCCTATCTTGTTGAGACTAATAAAGAGAGCTGAGGTTATAGTTAAAGCTGCTAGTAGAAAACCAAAATAACTAGTTATAGTAAGCATGAAGGGGCTAAATGAAATATGTTCTTTTTCTACATATGTTTAGAAAACATTTCCCTAAGTTTGAAGATAAGACGATAAGAAAAAATAGCAATTGAAACGAAAAAGAATAAGTTCAATCATTAGTTGTTAATGCATGAAGCAGTCATTACACTACTAACAAAAGACTAAGGGAAGTAGAGGATAAGTTAATCATTTTGAGCATCTACTCTTACTCTATTTTTAGTTTGTCGATCTTTTGTTTTATCCTATCTATCAAATCGATTTATTAAAATAAAGTAAAATAAAGAGTGAATTTAGACGTTATAATACCCCTCTCTTCTTTGAAGAAATTATGTGAATGAACCCAGTACTCAACTAATAAATAAGGGAAAAGAAATCAAATTGATTCAAATAAAATGAAAATAAACAAATCAAATAAGGTAGTCAAATTCCATTCGTAGACCAGTAATCCTTATCATTTTTTTTTTTTTTTCTAGTTTATCGATTGTTTTCCTATTTTTTTAGTCTATAATTTTGAATTTATTATGAATAAGAGAAATAGAGTTTTTTTAATCAATACTCTATACTCCTCTTACTTGTTACTGTACGAATCAGCAATTCGCTTTAAACGGAATAAACTAAAATGAAAAAAAAAAAGATTTCAAGAAAACCTTTTGTACAGTTTAGAGGTATAAACAGGAAATTTTTTAATTTCGCCTCAAATTGAATTGGGGAAGTGGAAATAGGATAATTTAACTGCATTTTTTTTATAAAAACTAAAAACCAACCCCCCTTGGATTCAAATTTTACCTAACGTAAGTTTTCCGGTTCGAAACCAATAATAATATAATAGAAAGAAATAAACCTTATATAAATTTATATAATTTCATCTCAAATCATCAATTCAGACTTCTACATTGACAAGGAAAAGAAAAAACAAATTATCTACTAGCCCTTCATTTACATACTGATTCAAATTGCGTTGCTGTCTTAGAGGAAGGATAGCTATACTGATTCGGTATACTCGAAAAAAGCCCTTGGTACAACATTGACGATCCTAACAAGGATGAAAAAACGGTAGTGAATTTCCATTTACTGATATCATCTTTTACAGAATCGATCCCCCTTTAATCGTACAAGAATATGCGGAGCTCAGCATGTCTGGAAGCACAGGAGAACGTTCTTTTGCCGATATTATTACCAGTATTCGATACTGGGTTATTCATAGTATTA